GAAATTGGATGGGTAAGGGAACAGAATTTAAAGATTATACAGAAGAACAAAAAAAAAAACAAAAGGAAGAAGAAGAGAACAAAAAAAAGGAAAAAACGTGGATAAAAATCGCGGAAGCCTGGGATTTCGTTCCATATCCACAAGCAACAAGAAGTTTAATTTTAATAATTCAATCTATTTTTAGAAAATATATTTTATTACCTTCATTGATAATAGTTAAAAATATTGGGCGTATATTATTATCCCAACCCCCCGAGTGGGCTGAGGATTTCGATGAGTGGAATAGAGAAAAGCATATTATATGTACCTATAATGGTGTTCAATTATCAGAACTCGAACTTCCCAGAAATTGGTTTAAAGATGGTATTCAAATAAAAATAGTATTTCCTTTCTATTTGAAACCTTGGCACAGATCTAAGTTGAGGCCCTCTTTTTCTTCTTATAAAGATCTAAAGAAAGAACAACAGAAGTTTTGCTTTTTAACGGCTTGGGGAACGCAAACTAACCTTCCCTTTGGTTCTGTCTCCCAAAAACCTTCCTTTTTTAAGCCTATTTTTAAAGAACTAAAAAAAAAAATTCGAAAAACAAAAAATAATCATTTTCAAGTTCTAAGAGTTTTAAAAGAAAGAACAAAAAATTTTCTACAATACTCAAAAGAACCAAAAAGAGAGGTTATCAAAAACGTTTTATTTATGTTTCTAAAAAGAATAAAAAAAGAACTCTTAAAAGTACATCCAACTCGATTATTTATATTGAGAAAGTTGTATGAATCCGGCGAAACTAACCAAAAAAAAGATTATATAATCAGGAATAAGATAATTCACGACTCGTTTAGAAAAATTAAATCTACAGATAATACAAATTATTCACTGAGAGAAAAAAAAATGAAAAATATGACGGATAGAACAAGTACAATCACAAAGAAAACAAAGAGTCTTACGAAAGAAAAAAACAGTAACGCCAAGAAAAAAAGTAGTCCTAACAAAACAAGTTATAATGGAAAAGTAAAATCATCAAAAAATAGTTGGCAAACGCAAATATTAAAAATAAAAAGAAGAAGCACTCGATTAATCTATAAATTATATTTTTTTATAAAAATTTTCATTAAAAGAATATACATCGATATCTTTCTATGTATCATTCATATTGCCAGAATTACTACACAGCTCGTTCTTGAATCGATAAATTTTTGTTTTGATAAATACATTTACAATAATAAAACAAACCAAGAAATAAAAAATAAAAAAAACAAAAAAGAAATTCACTATATTTCGACTCTAAAAAGTGCACTTTACAATATTAAGAATAGTAAGAAGAATTCACATCTTTTTTTTAACTTATCCTCATTATCACAAGCATATGTATTTTACAAATTATCACAAACCCGAATTATTAATTTGTATAAGCAAAGATCTATTCTTGACTATCATGGAACCCCTTTTTTTATTAAGACTGCAATAAAAAATTCTTTTGTAACACAAGGAATATTTCATTCCGAATTAAGACATACGAAACTTACAAGTTCTGAAATGAATCAATGGAAAAACTGGTTAAGAGGTCATTATCAATACAATTTATCTCAGATTAGATGGTCTGGATTAATACCACAAAAATGGCGAACTACAATCACTGAAGGTAGTATGACCCAAAATAAAGATTTAACGAAATGGAATTCGTATGAAAAAGACCGATTACTTTATCAAAAAAAACAAAAGTATTTTAAAGTATATCCATTACCAAACCAAAAAGATAATTTTCCAAAATACTATATATATGATCTTTTATCATATAAATCTATTAATTCTGAAATGAAGAAGTCCGCATATATTATTTATGGATCACCATCAGAATTAAATAACAACCAAAAGATTACTTTTAATTACAACAATTATAAAGAAAATTTCTTTGAAAGCCTGGAGGAAATTCCTATCAATAATTATCTAGAAAAAGGTGATATTATGTATATGCAAAAAAATCCAGATAGAAAATATTTTGATTGGACAATTCTAAATTTTTTTCTAAGACAAAAAATATATATTGAGGCCTGGACCAAAATGGATTATAACAGTAATATAAATACTAAGATTGGAAGTAAGAATTACCAAAAAATCGATAAAATGGATAAAAACAATCTTTTTTATCTGATGATTCATCAAGATTTAGAAAAAAATCCAATCAATGACAAGAAACTTTTTTTTGATTGGATGGAAATGAATGAAGAAATCCTAAACCCAATATCGACGAATCTGAAACTTCCGTTCTTCTCAGAATTTGTGCCACTTTATAATGTATACAAAATCAAACCATGGATTATACCAAGCAAATTACTTCTTTTTAATAAAAACATCAATGAAAAGCAAAAATGGAATTTTTTTAGATTATCGAATGAAAAAAGATATTATGAATTAATGAATCGAAATCAAGAAGAAAAAGAACCCGCAGGCCGAAGAGGCCTTAGATCATATGCACAAAACCAAGGTAAAATGAAAAAACAATACAAGATCCGGAATAAGATGAGACCAGAAATGATTTTCTTACGGAAACACTATTTGCTTTTTCAATGGATAATAGACGATGGTTTAAGTCCGAATTTAACTGAAAGAATGATCAATAATATCAAGATATATTGTTACTTGCTTGGACTGAGAAATCCAAGAGATACTACTATATCGTCTATTCAAAGGAAAGAAATAAATCTGGATATAATGGTGATTCGGAAAAAATTGACTCCTATAGAATTGAATAAAAAGGGGATATTTTTTATCGAGCCCATTCGTTTGTCTGTAAAAAACGACGGATATTTTATTATGTATCAAACCGTAGGTATTTCATTGGTTCATAAGAGTAAGTACCAAACTCCTCAAAGATATCGAGAACAAAGATATATCGAGAAAAATAAATTGGATGAATCTATCCCAAGATATCAAAGACTAATTCGAAAGAGAGACAAAAAACATCATGATTTTTTTGTTCCTGAAAAGATTTTATCGTCTAGACGTCGTAGAGAATTGAGAATTCTAATTTCTTTCAATTCAAAGAATCTAAATAGTGTGGATAGAAATCGAGTATTTTGTAACAAGAAGAACATAAAAAGTGGGAATCCTTTTTTGGATCAAAGTAAACATCTTGATAGAGATAAAAACGAATTAATTAAATTAAAGTTATTTCTTTGGCCTAATTATCGATTAGAAGACTTAGCTTGTATGAATCGATATTGGTTTAATACCAACAATGGAAGCAGTTTTAGTATGTTAAGAATATATCCACAATTAAAAATAGGTTGATGGTACATTTTTCCTATATATTCTGTACCATATAGAAAAGCAAACAGATGCACATACGCCCTATCTTACGTCCCATTTATTTAATACTTTAATACTAAGTCAATGACGTATCAATTTGTTTGGATAAAATCTATAAAATAAACTAATCTACAGAATCTTCCTAATTTAAATTGAGGTCTAAATTATTCGACGTTGTGAGTGTAAAAATGTACTATCCCCTTTTTTATCCCTGTCCAAATCAAATTAAAATTTTGATTAATAAAATCGGAAGTCCATAAATAAATTAAAATTCTTGTGTATACTAACTACTACATTAAAATGACTAATATTATTATTACTGATCGATAAAATCAAATATGTATATGTAAATTAAAGGGTAGGAGGAGCTTTTTTTATGATAAAAAATCCATTCAGTGTAATTATTTTGAAAGAGGAAAACGAAGACAACAAGGGGTCTGTTGAATTTCAAGTAGTGAGTTTCACCAATAGGATACGGAGACTTACTTCACATTTGGAATTGCACAAAAAAGACTATTTATCTCAGAGAGGCCTGCGTAAAATTCTAGGAAAACGTCAACGGCTGCTCGCCTATTTGTCAAAAAAAAATAGAGTACGTTATAAAGAATTAATCGGCCGGTTGGAGATTCGAGAAACAAAAAATCATTAATTTGAAGAGTCGTTTTTAATTTTCGCTTAACTTTTGATAAACTTCTTTTCGCTTTCAGCAATTCATGGAAGAATGAATCGGGAAAAAACCTATGACTGCACCAGCTACACGAAATGACCTTATGATAGTCAATATGGGTCCTCAGCACCCATCAATGCACGGTGTTCTTCGACTCATTGTTACTCTAGATGGTGAAGATGTTATTGACTGTGAACCGATATTGGGTTATTTACATAGAGGGATGGAAAAAATTGCGGAAAACCGAACAATTATACAATATTTACCTTATGTAACACGTTGGGATTATTTAGCTACTATGTTCACCGAAGCAATAACTGTAAATGCACCAGAGCAGTTAGGCAATATTCAAGTACCTAAAAGGGCCAGCTATATCAGAGTCATTATGTTAGAGTTAAGTCGTATAGCTTCTCATTTGTTATGGCTTGGCCCTTTTATGGCAGATATTGGCGCACAGACCCCTTTCTTCTATATTTTTCGAGAAAGAGAATTGATATATGACCTATTCGAAGCTGCCACCGGTATGCGAATGATGCATAATTATTTTCGTATCGGAGGAGTCGCTGCTGATTTACCTCATGGCTGGATAGATAAATGTTTGGATTTTTGTGATTATTTTTTAACAAGAGTTACTGAATATCAAAGGCTTATTACACGGAATCCTATTTTTTTAGAGCGAGTTGAGGGAGTAGGCATTATTGGTGGAGAGGAGGCAATAAATTGGGGTTTATCAGGACCAATGCTACGAGCTTCCGGAATACAATGGGATCTTCGGAAGGTTGATCATTATGAGTCTTACGATGAATTTGATTGGGGAGTTCAATGGCAAAAAGAAGGGGATTCATTAGCTCGTTATTTAGTACGAATCAGTGAAATGACAGAATCAATAAAAATTATTCAACAGGCTTTAGAAGGAATTCCGGGGGGACCCTATGAGAATTTAGAAATCCGGCGCTTTGATAAAGTAGGGGATCCCGAATGGAATGATTTTGACTATCGCTTTATCAGTAAAAAACCTTCTCCTACTTTTG